ACTATTAATTTGAAGTTCTTCTCTTCAGCGCGGAGTAGAGCAGTTTGGTAGCTCGCAAGGCTCATAACCTTGAGGTCACGGGTTCAAATCCTGTCTCCGCAATATCTTGTTTGTCAAAAAATTTTCGGTTTTCGGGTTGACTCACAATTAAGAAATTGCCGCTTTTGAGGGTTGGTAAAAGGGGGGAATAGAATTACTCCGCGATCGCGGATAAGTATACCCAATCCCTTAGCATATATCCTTTATCATAATCATATTTTATTTTTTTTTTATACTTTTGTTTATGATATTAAAGTTTAGTTTGAATTTGTTTTAATTAAACTATTTTATTTTTATCTTGGGCGGATAGCGGGAATCGAACCCGCATCTTCTCCTTGGCAAAGAGAAATTTTACCATTCGACCATATCCGCATTTTTTTTTCATTTTTGATACATACTATATCCATACAATACAATATTACTATATATCTTATATATCTGGATCATTTTTCGACAGTGTTGGGTCAGAGACTTTCCTCAGGTCGATTCCAATTTTTTATTCTCAACTAAATTATTCATTTTTTTTAAGAAGTTTGTACTAACTTTGACCCCCCTCTAATTTATTATTTTCTAATGTGTCTCACAACCGAGACAAATTCGGGGGGTCTTTTCGTTTTTGGATCTGGGACGAATAGGTTCAAGAGATAAGAGAATTAAGGATACCGACTAGAAAGACTAAACCAACCCATAATGATGTACCGGAAAATATAACATTTTTGTTACTCAACCAACCATCAGGAGAAGCAAATACAACAGGCACGCTAATCAATAAGATTGATGAAATAGTAATTAATGCAAAAACAGCCAATTGAAAAGCAAGAGTCATGCTTTTAATCCTCCAAGCTAACAACAAATGAACTATACCATTTGATCCCTTTATTAGTATACATCATTGAGGGATTTTACTTTTCCATGAATCCATTGATTCTATATGACTTATGACTAACCCTTTACCACTTTCTTCATACACAGGTTCGAGGGAGGGGGGAAATGGAATTTTCTTGTTTATTTCACAACCCAAATGGACGCGCTGGAGCATATACACGGGTATACGGATCCACTGGTAAATCCCCACCCGAGGTCTTTTTTTTATAGTTCTAGATAGTAGTGGTATTCACCCCTATGGCCGTGGTCTATTTATAGGAATAAAATCAAGAAGGTCTTTCGGAGAGATGGCTGAGTGGTTGATAGCCCCGGTCTTGAAAACCGGTATAGTTTTGAACAAAGAACTATCGAGGGTTCGAATCCCTCTCTCTCCTTTTTGTTTTTTTGTTCATTGAATTGAATGGATTTTTTGATTTAGTGGTTATGCCCATACTGTTATCATAAAGAAGGGGGATTGGCTCGGTGTAATAGCCGAGTCAATCCAAAAAAAAAAAAATAGATTATATATATATAATATAAATTAGAAATAGGTCGAAAAAAAAAAGAAAACAGATTTTAAAAGGATTGTAAGTATGCCCCGATCCCAAAACGTATGATCAAATGAAAGGCATTCCTATTTCAAGCATTGGATCTCCTGCCTTAGCTCAATTCAGAGGAGTCATGGAAAGAACAGGTTCAAAATCACGATCAATTCCTTTTTCAAATCCTGCTGCAGCTGCACGAGCTCTTCCCGCGTGCCACAAATGACCTACGAAGAAGAAGAACCCTAGAACAAAATGAGAGGTAGCTAACCAACTTCTCGGAGAGACGTAATTGACTGCATTGATCTCAGTAGCTACGCCACCCACGGAATTTAAAGAACCTAAAGGAGCATGAGTCATATATTCTGCGGAACGCCGCTCTTGCCAAGGTTGTATATCTTTTTTCAACCTACTCAAGTCCAATCCATTTGGACCCCTTAGAGGTTCTAACCAGGGAGCACGTAGGTCCCAAAAACGCATTGTTTCTCCTCCAAAAATGACTTCTCCGGTTGGGGAACGCATTAGATATTTACCTAAACCAGTAGGCCCTTGAGCAGATCCCACATTAGCCCCAAGACGCTGGTCTCGGACGAGAAAAGTAAATGCTTGGGCTTGAGAAGCTTCTGGTCCAGTGGGTCCGTAAAACTCACTAGGATACGCGGTATTATTGAACCAGACAAAACAACAAGCAATGAAACCAAAGACCGCTAAAGCCCCTAAACTATAAGATAAGTAAGCCTCTCCAGACCATACCAGTGCGCGTCGAGCCCACGCGAAGGGTTTAGTTAAGATATGCCAAATTCCACCAAGTATACAAATAGAACCTAACCATACATGTCCTCCGATTATATCTTCTAAATCATCCACACTAACAATCCAGCCTTCCCCCCCAAAGGGTGATTTTAATAAATAACCAAATATGATACTCGGACTAAGGGTCAAGTTCGTAATTTTTCGTACATCTCCCCCGCCCGGAGCCCAGGTATCATACACACCCCCAAAATATAGAGCCTTGAATACTAGAAGAAAAGCACCGAGGCCTAACAGAATTAAGT